AATTAGGCAGGATTTTTTTTTTTTCACATTTTTTTACAGAATAACAAACAATAATTTTCATAAATTTCATCGTAAATGTGAAATACTTAACTTATAGAGACAAATAAAAGTTTTATACAAATCAAAATGTGGGAGAGATAAAAAAGATGCAAGGTCGTTTGTCTGCTTGGCTAGCCAAACATGGGTTAGTTCATAGATCTTTGGGCTTCGACTACCAAGGAATAGAGACTTTACAAATAAAGCCTGGGGATTGGCATTCCATTGCTGTCATTTTATATGTATATGGTTACAATTATTTACGTTCCCAATGTGCCTATGATGTAGCACCGGGCGGACTGTTAGCTAGTGTGTATCATCTTACGAGAATAGCTTATGGTATAGATCAACCAGAAGAGGTATGTATAAAAGTATTTGCCCCAAGGTGGAATCCTAGAATTCCGTCTGTTTTCTGGGTTTGGAAAAGTGCGGATTTTCAAGAAAGGGAATCTTATGATATGTTGGGAATCTTTTATGATAATCATCCACGTCTGAAACGTATCTTAATGCCCGAAAGTTGGATAGGATGGCCCTTACGTAAGGATTATATTGCCCCGAATTTTTATGAAATACAGGATGCTCATTAAATATAAATAATAAAATTAAATATAAATAATAAAATAAGAAACTAATTTTCACTTCTACAACTCCAGGTATTCAAATAATGTTTGTACGTTCTCTTATAGACCAAAGAGCGTAATGGAAGTCTCATTCGCATTCTATTCTAAATGGGCTAAATAAAACGAAATAAAATATAAATCAAATACAAATAAATAATACAAAATAAATAGAATAAAAAAAAAATTGTTTCTATTCAAATAAATATATAATATATAAAAATAGAAACAATAAAAAATAGAAATCAAAAGGATAAATAAAAAAAAACAAGACAATTAAAAAAATACAATTAGTATTAGGATGACCTAAAAGAGTTTCGCATCATGAACTATGTACCACGCACAAAACTTAAATGAGTTCGACAAAGTCACATAGGAGGAAATGAAGAAATAGAATATGAAAAGAAAAGACAACGAAATGAGAGGAGGGCTTGGATTTTATTTGTACTGTATCTGAAATGAATCTTGGTTATTCCCACCTTTCAACTCCGCGAGACTATACCTTTGAGTCTTTCAACCAATTAATTTAACCTTTCTATTTTAATATGTATGAAGTATTAAATATCTAAAGTATTAACATTGTTTTTGAACGGTAAGAGGCACCGTATGAACAAATAAAAAAGAAAAGGAAGTCAAATCTAATTTTTTTTTATTTTACAGATTTTATAGACATACTCTTTACTCATCTATTCTATAACTCTAGAAAGGGCATATTCTCAGACACCTAGATAGATAAGTATCTATCATGATATAGACTAGTAATGAATATGTATGTTGACCCATATCAATTCATTTGTAAAACGGATACTCATACAAATAAATCATGTGCCAGGAACCAGATTTGAACTGGTGACACGAGGATTTTCAGTCCTCTGCTCTACCAGCTGAGCTATCCCGACCATTATCCGTGCATCGTCCTTATTTTAATAGATAACTTGAGTTTATGTCAATTAAAAAGACAAAAAAAGTCTTACAAAGCTTTATCCAGACCCTGTAATTTCTTGGATCTTAAAAAAGAAAACTTTATAAGTTTTAATACAGTACAAGAAATGATATGTATTGTTAATCATTCAAATTGGAAGTGGGGATACCTTCCTCAAAGATGTTCATTTGTACGCGTATCATATATATCACAAATATTGTAATAAGAAAAAAAAAAATTTCCCCAATCAGATCCATTTGTAAAAGAGTAGAATGATTGAAAAACATAACGAATTTTAAACCGCTAACGAAACGAAAAGAGCGGATCGGATAAATAATTGGGGAATCAAACGGGCCTTTTTGGGGATAGAGGGACTCGAACCCTCACGATTTCTAAAGTCGACGGATTTTCCTCTTCCTATAAATTTCATTCTTGTCGGTATTGACGTGTGGAATGGGACTCTATCTTTATTCTCGTACGATAAATTTTATTAATAAATATTCGATTCTTTCTTCAATTTGGATCGATTCACAACAACTCTTTCAATTTTTATTTATTATTTATAGAAATATAAATAAATAAAGATTCGGGTCGTCATTAATCATTTGAGATAGGATTTCAGTACATATACGTATGTATATAGGTTTATCCTTTCTGTAGTTTTGATATAAGGATTACGTTAATGTAATAACGTAAAGAAGTCAACCCCACTTGTTAGAACAGCTTCCATTGAGTCTCTGCACCTATCCTTTTTTTATTCTCGCTTTCTTCTGAACCCTTATTTGTTTTCGTAAAATAGGATTTGGCTCAGGATTGCCCATTTTTAATTCCAGGGTTTCTCTGAATTTGAAAGTTATCACTTGTTAAGTTTCCATACCAAGGCTCAATCCAATTAAGTCCGTAGCGTCTACCAATTTCGCCATAT